ATGCAACGATGATTCTTTTCTACTAATCACAAAGACATTGGTACATTATATTTTATTTTCGGAGCCTGAGCTGGAATGGTTGGAACCTCATTAAGATTAATTATTCGTGCAGAACTTGGCCAACCTGGTACTCTGATTGGTAATGATCAAATTTATAATGTAGTAGTTACAGCCCATGCTTTTGTTATAATTTTTTTTATAGTTATGCCTATTATAATTGGAGGATTTGGTAATTGACTAGTACCATTAATATTAGGAGCCCCTGATATGGCTTTCCCCCGAATAAATAATATAAGATTTTGACTTTTACCCCCATCATTAACTCTATTATTAATAAGAGGATTAGTGGAAAGAGGAGTTGGAACAGGTTGGACAGTTTACCCTCCTCTTGCTAGGGCAATTGCTCATGCAGGAGCCTCTGTTGATATAGGAATTTTCTCTTTACATTTAGCCGGTGTGTCTTCAATTCTAGGCGCCGTTAATTTTATAACTACTGTAATTAATATACGATCTGCAGGTATAACTATTGATCAAATACCTCTATTTGTGTGAGCAGTATTTATTACTGCTATTTTACTATTACTATCGCTACCAGTTTTAGCAGGGGCTATTACAATACTTCTTACAGATCGAAATTTAAATACATCATTTTTCGACCCAGCAGGGGGAGGAGACCCTGTTCTTTATCAACATCTATTTTGATTCTTTGGTCACCCAGAGGTGTATATTTTAATTCTTCCTGCTTTTGGTATAATTTCTCATATTGTAAGACAAGAATCAGGTAAAAAAGAGTCCTTTGGTACTCTTGGTATAATCTATGCTATACTAGCTATTGGAGTATTAGGATTTATTGTATGAGCACACCATATATTCACAGTGGGAATAGACGTAGATACCCGAGCTTATTTTACATCAGCCACAATAATTATTGCTGTTCCAACAGGAATTAAAATTTTCAGATGACTAAGAACTCTTCATGGAACACAAATCAACTATAGTCCATCTATGTTATGAGCCTTAGGTTTTATTTTTTTATTTACTATAGGAGGCCTAACCGGAGTAGTTTTAGCAAACTCTTCTATTGACATTATTCTTCATGACACATACTATGTAGTTGCCCACTTTCATTACGTGTTGTCGATAGGCGCTGTATTTGGAATTTTTGCAGGAATTGCCCACTGATTCCCTTTATTTACTGGTCTATCTTTAAACTCTAAATGAATAAAAATCCATTTTTTTATTATATTTTCTGGAGTTAATATTACATTCTTCCCACAACATTTCTTAGGACTAGGTGGTATACCCCGACGGTATTCAGACTATCCCGATACTTTCACTACATGAAACATTGTGTCTTCTATTGGGTCTATAATTTCATTTATTGCAGCATTAGGATTTTTAGTTATTATTTGAGAAAGCTTTTCATCTAATCGACCGGTTGTATTTTCACCATATCTACCATCCTCAATTGAATGATACCATAGATATCCTCCTGCTGATCATTCTTATATAGAAATTCCAATAATTACTAACTTTTAAGATGGCAGAAAGATGTATAGGATTTAAGCTCCTAATAGGAAATTTTTATTTCTCTTAAAATTACTAATGACAACATGAATATATTTAAATCTTCAAGATAGAGCTTCCCCTTTAATAGAACAAATAATCTTCTTTCATGATCATATTATATTAATTCTTATTTTAATTATTACATTTGTAGGATATATACTTTCTACAGTCCTCTTAAATTCACTTATTAATCGATACACTTTAGAAAACCAAACAATTGAAGTAATTTGAACTGCTATTCCAGCTGTTATTTTGATTTTTATTGCTTTCCCCTCACTACGATTGCTTTATCTTTTTGATGAAGTAAATAATCCTACTTTAACTCTAAAAACAATTGGTCATCAATGATATTGAAGATATGAATATTCAGACTTCATACATTTAGAATTTGATTCTTATATGATCCCTTCTAATGAGCTAGATCAATCTATATTTCGTCTATTAGATGTAGATAACCGAACTGTTTTACCTATGAATACCCAAGTACGAGTTATTATTAGCGCAGCAGATGTAATTCACTCATGAACTGTACCGTCCTTAGGAGTAAAAGCTGATGCAATCCCTGGTCGACTAAATCAAGCCAGATTTATAATCAACCGACCAGGATTATTTTATGGACAATGCTCTGAAATTTGTGGGGCAAATCACAGATTCATGCCTATTGTTATCGAAAGAGTTAATACAAATACTTTTTTAAATTGAATTTCTTCTTCTGAATAAATTTCACCCGATGACTGAAAGCAAGTATAGGTCTTTTAAACCTATCATAGTATATTAGCACCTACTTCTGGTGAAGAAATTAGTTAATACTCAATAACATTAGATTGTCATTCTAAAATAATCTTCCTTAGATATTTCTTGATGCCTCAAATAGCTCCCCTATTATGATTATATCTCTATGTAATTTTCTTAATTAGATTAATTCTATTTTTAACAATAAACTTCTATATCAAACCATTTGAAAATATTAATACATCGATAGATAAAACTATCATTACAAAAAAATATTGAAAATTATAGCTAACTTATTTTCTATTTTTGAACCAACATCAAGAATTTTTAACCTTTCTACTAATTGACTATCTACCTTTTTAGGGTTATTATTTATCCCTTATTTATATTGAGCTTCACCTTCACGATGATCGATCTTATGAAGAAAAATCATTAGCACTCTTCATAAAGAATTTAAAGCTCTTTTATTAGTTTCTCATTCTGGTGCATCTATATTATTTATTAGATTATTTAGGTTAATTGTGTTTAATAATTTTCTAGGACTTCTTCCTTATGTATTTACAAGATCAAGGCACTTAGTGATAACTTTATCTTTGTCTATGCCCTTATGAATTACACTAATAGTATTTGGATGAATCAACCATACCCAACATATGTTTGCTCACCTAGTTCCTCAAGGAACTCCAGTAGTCTTAATACCTTTTATAGTTTTAATTGAAACCATTAGAAACATCATTCGTCCAGGAACTTTAGCAGTACGGCTAGCAGCAAATATAATTGCTGGGCATTTACTATTAACTCTTTTAGGAAGAACAGGGCCGTCCCTGTCATCAATTGTATTGATTCTATTAATTATATCTCAAATTTTATTACTGATCTTAGAATCTGCTGTTGCAATCATCCAATCTTACGTATTTGCTGTATTAAGAACTTTATATACTAGAGAAATTAACTAATGACATTAATACACGGACATCACCCCTACCATTTAGTCGATATAAGGCCATGGCCATTAACTGGCTCATTAAGAGCTATAATGTTAACTACTGGGTTAGTAAAATGGTTTCACCAATATAATATAAATCTACTTCTTTTAGGAGTGTTAGCAACTTTACTAACAATAATCCAATGATGACGAGATATTACTCGTGAAGGCACTTATCAAGGATTGCACTCATCAGTCGTAGTGAAGGGCCTTCGATGAGGAATAATCTTATTTATTGTATCAGAAGTATTATTTTTCTTTTCCTTTTTCTGAGCTTTTTTCCATAGAAGATTATCCCCTACTATTGAAATCGGGATATACTGGCCCCCAATAGGAATTCAACCTTTTAATCCTTTCCAAATTCCTTTATTAAATACTACTATTCTTTTATCATCTGGAGCAACTGTAACATGAGCCCATCATGCTATTATAGAATCCAACCATACCCAAGCAATTCAAAGGTTAGGACTAACCATCATCCTAGGAGTATATTTTACAATACTTCAAGCATTTGAATACATTGAAGCTTCATTTACAATTGCAGACTCGGTATTTGGATCGACTTTTTTTGTAGCCACAGGGTTTCACGGTCTTCATGTAATTATTGGAACTTCCTTTCTATTAATTTGTTTTATTCGTTTATTTAACTTCCATTTTTCATCTTTCCATCATGTAGGATTTGAAGCTGCTGCTTGATATTGACATTTCGTAGATGTTGTATGACTATTCTTATACGTATTTATCTACTGATGAGGAGGTTACTTTCTTAATATAAAAATTATATTTGATTTCCAATCAAAAAATCTAATAAAACCATTAGAGAAAGTAATTTTAGTAATTTTAATTTTCTTATTGATTACATTAATAATTTCATGCATTGTTATATTATTAGCTTCATTATTATCTAAAAAAACTATCTTAGACCGAGAAAAAAACTCACCATATGAGTGTGGGTTTGACCCAAGGGGGTCTGCGCGTCTTCCTTTCTCCTTACGATTTTTTTTAATTGCAGTAATTTTTCTAATTTTTGATGTAGAAATTACTCTTCTACTACCTATTGCTTCAATTTTCACTATTGTAAACATTTTTTCTTGATTAATTACAAGATCCTTATTCTTATTTATCTTACTTTTAGGCCTTTATTATGAATGAGATCAAGGAGCTTTAGAATGGTCAGAATAATATAAGACCATAGTCAATATATTATGACTTATGATTTGCACTCATAAAGAGTTCATTTAGAACTGGTTTTGAAATTAGAAAGTGAAGTTTTACATTTAGTTTCGACCTAAACCTTGGTTATCAATAAACCTCTAATTACTCTATTTGATAGAAGCCAAAATAGAGGCTAATCACTGTTAATGATTTAATTGAGTATTATTCCTCCTATCAAGGAAACATTAAGTTAAAAAGAAAGCTTCTAACTTTTTTTTAAGCGGTTAAATTCCGTTTATGTTTCTGTTTTTATAGTGTAAGTTAAACATATTATATTTTCATTATAAAGCTGAAAAAAATTTTTCTAAAAACTTTATTTTGCTTATTTTCATATATTATTATTTAGAGTAAATTTTTACATCTTAAGTGCCACAAACTAATATTTTTATTAAACTATCTAAATCTAATTTATTTACAGATATCAGCTATCTCTTTTACAGCTTCAATGTAATATTCTAATTTATGAATTATATAAATTAAATTTTAAATATTTATAATTAATAAAAAAATAATTATAAAAACAAACACTTTTATAAAAACTTTTACACTGTTTATTTGTAGTTGATTTAAAATAATAGACCTTTTAAAAAAAAGATTATATAACCCCTGTGGACCGTAGTATTCAAGCCATCCTTTATCCCCTGCTCTAATCATAAACTTACCTTTTAATAACCTAATTTGACTATTTTTCTCAGTACTTAAAAATGGCATAAACCATATAGACCCAGCTATAACAACAAATTTAAAGTATTTTAATCTATTTAATTCGAAAGTAACATTTATTATATTTATCACATAGCCAATAATGGCACCAAGAATTCTAATAATTAAAACTAATATTTTTATAAACCCAGACATACAGATTATATATGGCTCAGGGAATATAATTCATGATAGACTTGACCCAGCTAAAATAGCTCCAATCGTTAACATGGTCATTGATCTTAACATTATATTATCTTGGTCTCTAACGTTTCTTAATCTTGAAAGATTAAACTCTCCCCTTAAACTATAGAAAATTAAGCGAGCTGTGTAACAAACAGTCAATCCTGTTGCCAACACATATAAAACAAAAGCAATAAAATTAATTCAAGTTATAAAAGACACTTCTAAAATCATGTCTTTCGAGTAAAATCCTGCTAAAAATGGAAACCCACATAAAGCTAAATTAGCAATTGTTATATATGAAACCCTTAGCGGCATAAATTTTACAAGTCCCCCTATATTACGAATATCTTGATAATCTCCAACTCTATGGATGATAGCCCCCGCACACATAAAAAGTAAAGCTTTAAACAACGCATGAGTTAGTAGATGAAAAAAAGCTAAATTAACATAACCCAAAGCTAAAATTCTTAATATTACACCTAACTGACTTAAAGTAGATAGAGCAATAATCTTTTTTAAGTCATATTCAAAGTTAGCTCCTAACCCTGCTATAAACATAGTTAAACAAGAAATAATTAACAACACACTTTGTATAAAAGAGCCTTCTAGAGCAGACCTAAATCGAATTATTAAATACACGCCTGCAGTAACAAGTGTAGAAGAATGGACTAAAGATGAAACAGGGGTTGGAGCTGCCATGGCAGCTGGAAGCCACGCAGAAAATGGAATCTGAGCACTTTTTGTTATTGCCGCTAATATCATTAAACCTTTTAATAATAACCACTTATCAGTTAAATAAAATCTATACAAAAAAAAATTTCAACCTCCTATTGCTGCTATTAATCCAATTCTCAATAGAATCGCAACATCTCCAACACGATTAGACAATACAGTTAATATACCAGCATTAGCAGACTTTTCATTTTGGTAATAAATGACTAACGCATAGGAAACCAACCCTAGACCATCTCATCCTAACAAAATTCTAATTAAATTAGGACTTAAAACTATAAACCTTATAGAAGCTACAAACCCTAAAACTAAATATATAAAGCGATTTATAGTTTTATCACCTCTTATGTAAGAACCTCTATAATAAAGAACCCTTCTAGAAATCAAAAACACAAATGATAAAAATAATATTGAAATTCAATCAATAACTAAAGTAAACACAATAGAAGTTGTATTAAAATTCATTAATTCAAACTCAATAACATCTGTTACACCCAAGTTTAGTTTCAATACTGCTTTAAATATACAAAAAATAGATATAAAACCTAAAAACACTATTCTAATCTCATTTATAGAAATTTTTCAAACCATTCTTTATAGGGCTAACCTAATTATAAAGACTTAAATCATTAAGAGCTTTGTGTTTAGAATTAATAAATTTAAAGGCAACCAATGTAAAAATAATGACAAATACTCATGAACTTTGCCCGAACAACATGCATATATACAATTATAAAATACCCCATGTTGTCTTAACCTATATATATATAAAGTGTATGCCGCTCTAAAAAATGATAACAATATTAGTCCCAATATTCTTAATTTTCTCCACCTGATTACTCTAATAATCAAACTGATTTCACCTAGTAAATTTAAAGTAGGAGGTCTTGCTATATTTCTCACACTCAGTAAAAATCATCATAAACCTATTCTAGGTATAAAAGAAAGTAACCCCTTGCCAATTAAAAAACTACGACTTCCTACTCGCTCATAAACAATATTAGCCAAAAAGAAAAGCCCAGAGGAACACAAGCCATGGCCCACTATTACAATTACTCTCCCTCTCAATCCCCATAAACTGAAAATAACTAGCCCACATAAAACTAACCTTATATGGGCTACAGACGAATAAGCAATTAAAGCTTTAATATCTACTTGACGAAGGCACATTAAACTAATATAAACCCCACCTAGTAAACTTAACCTTATCCACAGCCAGCAAAACATGTTGTTGACAGCTTGAAAAATAATTAATACCCGAATTAAACCATATCCTCCTAATTTAAGTAATACACCTGCTAAAATTATAGACCCCGCTAAAGGAGCTTCCACGTGAGCTTTAGGTAATCAAAGATGAAACAAATACATAGGAAGTTTTACTAAAAAAGCTAACACTCTTAAAAAATACCATAACCTGTTAATAGAGTTTAACTCTAAATTAGGCTCAACTAAATTTATAGTTAAACTCCCTTCATTAAAAAATAAAAGTAGTAGTGACCCCAGTAAAGGAAGAGAAAACACAAGCGTATAAAAAAATATATAAATACCAGCTTGAATACGCTCAGGCTGATACCCTCATCCTAAAATCAAGATTAATGTAGGAATCAGAGCTACCTCAAATCTGATATAAAATATTAAATAATCCATAGAAGAGAATGTTATTACAAGTGCCAACAATAACAACAAGTTAATTGTAATAAATCTAGGAAAAAAATTATTTAAATTTTTAATTTTTTGACTAGATAAAATAATTAAAGACATAATCCACAAACTTAAATAAATTATAATAAACCTAATATAGTCTATACCTAATAATCAATTTAGCTCACTTATATAAAAATTATGATAATATTTAAATCTAAATATAAACCTTAAAAAAAAAAGTCCTAATTGGGTAACTATCCAATCTTTTTTAAATTTTATCAATAAAATCAAAGGTAAAATTAATTTTAACATTCTAAAAAATTAAACCTTATAAAACAATCATTTCCATGAGTACGAACTACAAACACCAGCAAAGATAAACCTAAGGCCCCTTCACAAGCTGCTAAAGTCAAAAAATATAAAGAAAAAAAAATTTCCTCCCCAATACTTCTTATATGCATACTAAGCAACCAAAAAATACCAAGTATTATAAATTCTAACCTTAAAAGAGAATTTAACAAATGCTTATGATAATACACAAATCTTCAAAGACCACAAGAAACTATAAAAATAGAACTAACAGTTCACATAAATCTAAAATTTACCATTAGTTTTAATAGTTTAAAGAAAACTTTGGTCTTGTAAACCAAGAATGAATTTGTATTCTTAAAACTTCAGAGAAAAAATACTTTTATCTTTAATTCCCAAAACTAATATTTTAACTTTTTAAACTATTCTCTGAAATGACTTTATTATCAATTCCTTTAATTGTAACTCTTTCTTTTTTTTTTACACGACTATCCCATCCATTAGCTTTGGGTCTAATTTTACTCTTACAAACTATACTAATTGCTATATCAGCAGGCTTGTTTACCTACTCTTTTTGATTCTCTTACATCTTATTTATAATTTTTTTAGGGGGTATGTTAGTATTATTTATTTACGTAGCTTCCTTAGCTTCAAATGAATTATTTTCATTTTCTTTAACTAATTTTTTATTTTTTTCTTCAATGTTAATTTTAATTACATTTATACTAATATTTATAGACCCACTTTTAATTTCTAACCACTCTTCGCTTCTAATCTCCTCAGCGAATTCTATTTACTCAACATACTCCAATATTAGATGAATTTACAGTTTTATAAACAGAATCTTTACTTTATTTATTATTTTTTACCTACTATTAACATTGATTGTTGTTGTAAAAATTGTAAATTTATTCAAAGGACCTTTACGTCTAACAAACTAATGTTAACCCCTTTACGAAAAACCCACCCTTTATTTAAAATTGCCAATAATGCTTTAGTAGATATACCTTTACCAAGAAATATTTCTACTTTTTGAAATTTCGGATCTTTATTAGGGCTTTGCTTAGTAATTCAAATTATAACAGGATTATTTCTTGCCATACATTACACTGCCAATATTGATTTAGCCTTCCATAGAGTCTCACATATTTGTCGTGATGTAAATTATGGATGATTATTACGTACTATACATGCAAACGGGGCCTCATTTTTTTTTATCTGTCTATATGTTCATATTGGACGAGGAATTTACTACGGTTCTTATATAATTTTCCACGCTTGAATAGTCGGAGTTATTATCCTATTTTTAGTTATGGCTACAGCTTTTTTAGGTTATGTACTACCCTGAGGCCAAATATCATTTTGAGGCGCTACTGTAATTACTAATTTATTTTCTGCAATTCCTTATATTGGAACAGAACTAGTACAATGAATCTGAGGGGGATTCTCCGTAGATAATGCTACCCTAACCCGGTTTTTTACATTTCATTTTGTATTTCCTTTTATTGTAGCAGCAGCTACCTTAGTTCACATTTTATTTTTACACCAAGCAGGAGCAAACAATCCACTGGGTATTTCAAGACAAGCAGATAAAGTTCCATTCCACCCTTACTTTACATTCAAAGATATTGTAGGGTTTATTGTTATATTCACTTTATTATTGTTCTTATCTTTACTAAATCCTTATTTACTAGGAGACCCGGATAATTTTATTCCAGCGAATCCTTTAGTTACACCAGCCCACATTCAACCAGAATGATATTTCTTATTTGCCTATGCTATTTTACGATCAATTCCTAATAAACTCGGAGGAGTAATTGCTTTAGTTGCTTCAGTTATAATTTTAATAATCTTGCCTTTTACCCATATATCTAAATTCCGAAGTATTACTTTTTACCCCCTAAACCAAATGATTTTTTGAATTTTAGTAGCAACTCTCATTCTATTAACTTGAATCGGAGCTCGTCCTGTTGAAGATCCTTACGTATTAACAGGCCAAACATTAACAGTAATTTACTTTTCTCTTTATATTTTAAACCCCTTAATATCAATATGATGAGATAAAATATTAAGTTGATTATTTAGTTTATAAAAAACAACTGTTTTGAAAACAGTAAAAAAGAATCAATTATCTTAATAATCTAATTTACAAAATTATTAGCTAATAATTAATGATTTTTAATCAATTATTTAATCCTTTCGTACTAAAATAATTTTTATTTATCAAAAGATAGAAACCAACCTGGCTCACACCGGTTTGAACTCAAATCATGTAAAATTTTAAAGGTCGAACAGACCTTCTTTTATAATGGCTGCACCATAAAGACATTTTAATTCAACATCGAGGTCGCAAACTTTTTTTTCGATAGGAACTCTCAAAAAAAATAACGCTGTTATCCCTAAAGTAATTTGGTCTGAAAATCTTAAATAAAGGATCTATTTATATTATATTCAAATATTATTGTATGAATTTAAAACAGTTAAATTAATTTATATCTATATCGCCCCAATAAAATATAACAACAAAAATAAATTATTATTTTAAATTCAATTTATTTATGCCAATATATAAAACTTTATAGGGTCTTCTCGTCCCTTTGATTTATTTAAGCCTTTTCACTTAAAAGTTAATTTCAATTTGAATAAGTGAGACAGTATTTTCTTTGTCCAACCTTTCATACAAGTTTCCAATTAAAAAACTAATGATTATGCTACCTTTGCACAGTTAGGATACTGCGGCTCTTAAATTAATTTATCAGTGAGCAGGCTAGACTATTTATAGCTTCAAATAGACATGTTTTTGATAAACAGGCAAGAAAAATTTTTGCCGAATTCCTTAAATATTTCATACTTATTTTGTATAATTTCATTTAAAGTTTATTTTTTTGTTTAATAATTTTATTTACTAATACAATCATTATACCATATTTAAATTTATTTTAAACATATTCTTAATACAAATTAAAGTGATAATAAATTACTATTTATCTTATTTTAAATTAAAACACTTTAAATTCATAGCTACTTTCAAGCTTAGAAAAAATAATCAATACTCACACCACTATTATAATTTTATTATTGAACAAGAAGCTTTACCCTCCTATTCTTATACTTTTATTCACTTTTATTAAAAGACTAAATTAAATTTATTTTTTAAGAAACTAGATATAATAAAACTCGTTTAACATTTCATCTTTAATTTTATATTTAAAATATTTTTGCTACAAAAACTATTATATAAAATTAGCTATTATTTATTTCGAGATTATTGCACTTATGCAATTAATTTTAATTCTCTCTAATACACAAGATACAAAATTTTACTATTACTATAATAATTAAGATAAAATTATTATTTCCTTCTCAGTACTTGTAAACTTTAGTTTTTTTATTTTTCTTTTATAATTACTATATCTAAACTAATAAAATTATTTTTTTTAAAATTAATTTCAACAAATTCTACATAAAACAATTATTATAAACTCAAAGTAAACCGATTTGCACGATAATCTTTTTCAACGTAAATGAAATGTTATTCTTTATTAACTATACTTTGAATTAAACTAGATTCACTTTCCAGTAAATCTACTATGTTACGACTTATCTCATATAATTATATGAAAGCGACGGGCGATATGTACATAATTTAGAACCTATATCATAAAAGCATTTTAAACTTTTATTACAATTAAATCCTCCTTCTTAAAACTATTTAAAATTTTATTTCATTTAATTATAATTTATTGTAACCCATTTAAGCTTATTTATGAACTGCACCTTGATCTAATTTTACTAATTTCTTATAAATTCAATAATTCATTCTATAAAAATTATCTGATAATGATGGTATACAAATTACTAATAAAACAAGTAAGATATTTCGTGGTTTATCGATTTAATAAACAGGTTCCTCTAACAGGACTAAATTACCGCCAAATTCTTTAATTTTAAAGATCATATCTATTAATCATTTGGCAGAACAAGTTATTTTTCAGTATAATAGGGTATCTAATCCTAGTTTAAACCTGAAAATTTTTAGCTTCAATAAAAATTTTTTTACTTTTAAAATAAATAACCTAATTTCACCTTTTATTTTTAAAAAGCTTGCATATTTAAACATTTAACTACAGCCAATAAAATTTTACTTAACCTTAAAGTATAACCGCGACTGCTGGCACAATATTTAATCAGGTTTTAATTATTTTCTAAATCATACTTTATATATTGTTTAATATTTTATGCTGAGAATTCACAATTTATAACTCTTATTAAAATTTAACACTAATATAAATAAATTATATTTCTTTCCTACTATAAATCATTTTCATACAATTTCAAATAAAATCATAAAACTTCAAAAAAGAATCAAACTTTGTACTAGTATTATACTAGACTATAAATACACTAGCCGATAAAATAAAATATTCTTTTTAAGAAAATATATAGTGCCTGATTTAAAAGGGTAGTTTTGATAGAACTAAACATGCAAGTATTTGCCTATATAAATAAATTAATCTACTATTTTAAGTTAAATAATATTTAAGATATAACACAACCTTTTAAAACCAATAAAAAATATTAAATAATTGATTGACACTGGTAAAAATCTTTTTCACGCCAAATACATTAACTTATCATACCGTAGCCGAGGAAGTGTGCCACGAACTCATACAAAAACAAAAGCAATAAAAACTGTTTTAATATAGAATATTATACTATACAAGCAGCTCCCCATAAAAATAATAACAAATAAAGCCCTTATAAATAAAATACTAGCATACTCCGCTATAAAAATTAAAGCAAATCCCCCTCTACTATACTCAGTATTAAACCCCGATACCAACTCTGACTCTCCTTCAGCAAAATCAAAAGGGGTTCGATTGGTCTCAGCTAAACAAGAAGCAAACCAAATTAAACTTAAAGGCAAAGAAATAAACATAAACCATAATCCAACTTGATATTTAAAAAATAATTCTAACCTTACACCCCCCACTAAAACGATAAAAGACAATAAAATTAAAGCTAACCTTACCTCATAAGAAATAGTCTGGGCTACTGCCCGCAAACTTCCTAGGAGAGAATATTTACAGTTTGAAGATCAGCCTGCTACTATAGTACTGTACACCCCTAATCTCAAACAACCAAAAAAAAAAAGTACACTCATATTAAATCTAAGTAATCCAATTTCATAAGGTATTACAACCCAAACCAACAAAGAAATAAACAATCTAAATACTGGTGATAAATAATAGGCTAAAAAATTTGACACAATAGGAGTTGTTTGCTCCTTTGTAAACAATTTAATGGCATCAGAAAAAGGCTGTAAAATCCCTATATAACCTACTTTATTTGGCCCTTTACGAATCTGAATATACCCTAAAATTTTACGCTCGAACAACGTAACAAAAGCCACACCAATTAACACACAAATAATTAAAATTAAATAATTTACAAACTCAATTAATATTATCACAAAACAATTAGAATAATTATTCTACTAATTATAGAAGTAATTCTATATTATTAGATCCTAAGTCTAACGCATATAATCTGCCAAAATAGTTCAAAATCAAATAATCTAAAACTCTAAATTAAAAAACTAAAGTAATTTAACAATCATTTTAAGAATATTTATACACTACACCTTATAATTAACTATATATATATATACAAATACAAATTACAAGTATTATATCCAAAAGAAAAAATAATTAATGCTCCTGCCTTATATCCTAAACCAGTATAAATAAATATATATATATATATATATATCTTCATACATAAATAAAATATTACAAAAATAAAAACAATAACCCCTTATAGTTACAACATATAAACTTTATATTAGAATCTAACAACGACATTAAAATAATGTTCAAGTATATTACAAGCTCTTGTTCTGTCTCCTCATTCTCTTTAGGGAATAGACAGAACAAACCGCTGTAATATACTTACGCTATAATGGGATAATAGTTTATAATTTTACTACAATGTTTATATAAATTTATTTTAATTATAATGAATCTTAATATATTTATAAAATAAATATATGTATATATTACATTACATTATATGTATTCTTAATATTATTATTAATAATAATCTTATATATTTAGATATTTTATTATAATAATTTAGCAAATATTGTTATTTAAATAAAAATAATATTTATATATATATAATAGAATTGCACTATCACTTAGAAAATCAAAATTTCTCATGCGCTTTACATTAATATATAAAAGTCTAAAAGATAAGCTAATAAAGCTAATGGGCTCATACCCCATAAATGAAAGTAAAATCTTTCTCTTTTTAATGAATCTTTCACTAGCCATACCATTTTTTTTAACTACTTTAATCTCTGGCTCTATTTTATCAATTTCTTCTTTATCTTGATTCAGAGCATGAATTGGATTAGAATTAAATTTAATATCTTTTATCCCTCTGTTAACAATTAAAATAAATCCTTATTCCTCCGAGGCTTCTATTAAGTACTTTTTAATCCAAGCCTTAGGATCAACTGTAATTATTATATCAAGAGCTATACTTTTATCTCTTCCAAATCAACTTCCCTATTTCCTCATCTTATTTGCACTTTTATTAAAACTAGGAGCTGCTCCTTTTCATTTGTGATTCCCACAAGTAATAGAAGGTCTTACATGACCCCAATCTATTATCCTCTTAACTGTCCAAAAACTAGCACCTATATTTTTAATCTCTCTACTCATAGATTCATGAATTATAAAACAGGTATTAATTTTTGCAGCTATCTTATCAGCTATTGTTGGGGCCCTAGGTGGACTAAATAATATAAAACTCCGTAAAATTATAGCATTTTCTTCAATTAACCACATATCATGAATATTGATCGCGATTTCAATAAATCACATATTATGAATTTTATATTTTTCTTTTTATTTTTTTATTTCTTCTTCTGTAATTATGATATTTTACTATATAAAAGCTTTTACTATATCTAATATTATAAACATTAGTAATTTTAATCCCCTTTACAAACTTATATTTCCCATAAGGCTTCTCTCCTTAGGCGGACTACCGCCTTTTTCAGGTTTTATTCCTAAATGATTAATAGTTCAAATAATAGTTGCAGAAAATTTATTTATCCCTTTATTTTTTATACTTTCCTCAGCCTTAATTACTCTTTATTACTATCTGCGAATTATTATTCCATTTATTTTACTATTCAACCCCATATTGACTTTCCGAAAAAAAACTTTACCTTACTCTTCCATTTCTTTCACAACAATTTTCTCATTAAATAGATTAGGAATATGTCTACCATTATTTTTTACTCTTCAATAGAACTTTAAGTTATTTAAACTAATAGCCTTCAAAGCTTTTAAAAAAAGTAAAATCTTTTAAGTCCTAGTGCTTTACACATCTTTAAATTTGCAATTTAACGTATTTTTATACTATAGAACCTAATAAGAAAGTTTTACACTTGTTTATAAATTTACAATTTACCGCCTAATCCTCAGCCATCTTATTTAATAACAC